TGGCTTACTTGAGAGGCGATATTTTTCTTTTGAGGTGAATGGGTCGCCCTCTTACTTGACCATGGCATCGCCAACATGAGTCTGTGTTCTTCGGTGGTTGATAAGCTGCTAGTTGGTATTTAGTTTAGGGCTTGTTATTTCCTTTCACTTTTCCCAACGGGGTGGAGGGCCATCGCAGAAAGTCACCTATCTTCGTAGTTCCGAAGACAGGAATTGGGTAGTAGGGGGCGGCACCCTTGGACTCCCAAAAAAGGCTTTGCCCTGCTGGCTATTGGAAAGTCTCTGTTTACCGCGAAGTGAATATAGTTGGGGGAGAAGAAAGGGATGGGAGGGAGCCTATCACCGCTTATGGCCCGCTTCCTATTTTTTAATCAATTCCTGGTTCACAGGCGAATAAAGCAGCTATCAAAGCTATGCTTGTCAATCGAGTAGGCTCCTTAGTGCTTGCGCTCAGGAACAAACTCTTCTTTATGATCCAACTCCCCCTTTCACTTAAAAGTCAAGAAAAAAGAAAAACTTTGGAATCAGGATAAGGAAGAATTCAAGGAAGTTCATTACTGAGAGAAGTGGTGATCTCGTCTTGCTTGCTGGGAGAGAGGAAGCTTCCAGACCGCCTTTTCCAGCCAAATAGCGAGCGATCACTCAGCAATGAACACTAACTGAAAGCGGCCGGGAATGAGTACCTATCCCTTACGGGAATCGAACCCGTGTCTTCGACATGAAAAGACGATGTCCTGACCACTGGACGAAAGGGACCAAAAAGCCATTCTTCATATACCTCAGCTCCGAGAATAGAAGTGGTTCGTTTTGTTTCTATACGCAATTCAAGATTTCGTTTGTGTTGATGTTGTCGATTTCTGATGTGAATTCGGCGGGTCGTCCCCCTCCCCTTTCTACGATCATAAAGCCCCCGGATCCCTTTCTTTGTCTTTTATCCCCCCTGAACAGAATAAGTAAGGCCCCGTCCTTTCTAAAAAAAAAAGGGGGGGGGGGCGAAGCGCCTGTTTGAAGTGGCGAAGGCCTATGCTAAAGTAAGAAAGAAAGTACGTTAAGGTTACGAAGTCACTTAGTCGAACTATAAAGAAAGGGAGGCTAAGGTTACGAAGTAAGGTCGGCTGGTTAAGGAAAGCTCAGGTTATGAAATCGCTTAGCCGTTAATTAATTAAGTAGTAGTGAGGCGTCGGTACGGAGTTGCGTCAGCTGTAGATATAGACTAGGCTAAGGGACGGACTTCATCTCTTCTATTCTCTTCACTTACACCTTACACTTCCGCTGAGTCTAACGAGGCTCAGGTGCGGAGCCTTCCACTGTGGACCGAGACTACACAAAGGTAGAACACCATAGAAACTTCGCTGACTTTATCATAAACCTCGATTTCGCTACGCTCAATAAGAACCCGGAATAGCGGAAATCGGTTCGTGTTCCGCTTCAAAAGTAAGTCGTCTTTGCCCAAGTGTGAACCGCAGACGACTCTCCAGCGGTTCCGTTCCTTCTTACTTTACTTCTGGATCAACCCAACCCGAATGGGAAGAAGAGGATCAGCCAAACAGCAGGCAGCTCCACTTTGTACATTTGCTGAGGCAGACCAATCCGGCATTTTTTAAAAGGGAAGGGAACTTCTCACCGAAGGAGGCGGTAGGAATGAAGGAGGCGGGAAGCTACCGCTTCTGGAATGCAAGCTTATCCTTGACTTTTTTTTAGAGCGTACCGCTATAATAAATAAAGCTTTATGGATGAAGTAATCGGAGTGACAAATGGTTACGGTTGCGGAAACCGGAGAAAAAGTAGGTTACCTTTTGAATCAAAATAGCGACGAGCCGAGTACTACGACTACAGGGGAGGGGGGGAAGCAAAGCTTCGTAGACAGCTTCGCTTCCTCGTCGCTTCTTTCTGGCGACTAGCTTCTCAAGTGGGTGGCTTGGTAAGCAAGCTACCTTCAGCATCGGTAAAATCCCTATCAATAATAGGCCGGAATGGTGGGGAAGGAGGCCCCCCCTACTTCAATGGAAAGGGGGGAATCACCGTTTCACAGCCGCTCCTCTACAACTACCTTTCGCCCAACATGATCACGAACGAAGACAGAGAATTGCGTAGATAGAAGGACGAAACGAACCAACCCACTTGTCCTGATCGGAACGATTGAAGAAAGAAAGATAATGGTGGCCCCTTTCGCCCAGGGGGCATCGTCGGAGAACAATGTCGGGGACAGGGTGAGAACCTTCCGTCGGTACGCCCTTTAAGTGTTGGTTCTTCCATATTTAGATATGGCCAGATAGAAGAGATCTATATCTTTCTATCGATAGATAGATATATTGAGAAATGGATATTGATCTGGTTTCAAGATCTATGAACAAGAGATCCCTAAATATCCATTTGAAAAAAGAGATGAATAGATAGGGCGGAGCCAGCTGAAGGAAGGAGCTAAGATTCACCTGCAATCTTTCTAAAGCAACAAGCGAGAAACTTGACTTTGAGAAAGAAGCGCCTTCTATTATAATGTAAAGGCGCCTTAGCCTATCTATAGTAAGGGGCCTTTTCTTGCTCGTTAGCGCCCCCGCAATAATAAAATTCAAGTTTCTCCTTACTCTTTAAAGTAAGCAAGTAAACTTGAATTTGAAAACCTTACTAATAGAAAGGGGAAAGATGCGCTCAAGCATGCGAAGAAAGCTCTTCGAGCTTCCCTTATATTATAGAAAGGTTTGTTTTGTAGAAAGGGACTTCTAAAAATATCGCATAAAATAAATAAAATAAGTAGGGGCTTCAAAGCTTGTTGTAGTTTAGGGGTGCGCAGGTTTGGAACCCTATACAGGGGGCTAGCGCGCAATGGCTTTCTCTGAAAGGGGCTCGCTTCTTCAAGCTACGCTTGCTGCTTTTCATTTTGTTAGGAGTAGGTGCTTGCTGCTCGTCAAAGCCGTAGCTTGCTGTCTACTAAACGAGCCTTCACTGCCCGCCCGGCCCCTATCTTTAATCTTAAGTAAAGTTAAGTAAAATCAATGAAGTGAACAGCCCAACCTCTTTGTTTGAAGCTTTGCCAGGAAGCTTCTACTTGTTGAAGCTTTGCTTCCCCTAATTCCAAAACACAACAATAGACTTGCAACTATAGTATAGGAAAAGCTTATATTTGATAGCGGTCATATGGGGGAAAGGATCCGATCGTAGATAGAGACTTAAACCTGTGTGGGGGTAGGGGCGGATGTAGCCAAGTGGATCAAGGCAGTGGATTGTGAATCCACCACGCGCGGGTTCAATCCCCGTCGTTCGCCCATCAATAAATGGACCATTTGTTACGGAAAAACCTAAAAAGAATTTTTTCTGCAAGTCATCTCGAGGCTTTCAAACGCATCCAAGCAATTGGTATGGTATCCGATTGATAAAAACCATAGATTCGCGTCGCCTACTTGCTGAAAGCACAAATAGAATTGCCGATCATTCATTGTATGAAGTTTTTAAGACCTCACTAATCGGCCTTACACTTTTAAGTTCATAATGAATGAAATGACCCAGATAAAATCTCCCCTCCTTTTTACTAAACCACGGGGAGCCCCGGAGTAGTTTACCGGGCAAATTTTGTTGTCGTGACGATACCTTTCTTATTTCTTAGTGGAAGATCGGAAAAGATTTCTCTTCATCACGAGACCGATCGGATCCGCCGTAGACACCCGGGGGACCCCCACAAGGCAGGCTAAAAGAGTAAGAGGACAACAAGCAAAGAGTTCTGCTTTCGTTTCTTTGCTTTGTTGAAATTGAAATAAAGTTCTTTTAAAAGGGTGTAGGTATAATGCACGCAGGCCAAGTCAAGAAAGGGACTTCCTTGCTTTTCTTTCATAGTAGTCTTAATGACTAGTAGTTTGAAGCCTTAAGAAACCGGTTTTTTTTGGCACTCGGTTCCTTCGTCTTAAGTCAAGTTCAGTTTACTTTTTAGATTAGGAACTCTTAGTCGAGCTGATGGCGAGATCTTTTTTTTGTTCGGGGTTCAAGAGAAAAGAGAGGAACCACCACCCAATGGTGCTTTTACGAAAGCACGGTCACCGGTGGCCCTCCACCTTCTCGACACTATCGAACCAGAAATCCACTCTCAATCGTTCTGGAGGAATTTTTTGCGTATCCTGGACTTAAGGGCAAAAAGTGCCCTATCCGCGGGGGGCAGCGCCAGTTGTTTGTTTTCAAGTCAAGCCCCGTATCCCTATCTCTTTTTAGGTTGGCATAACAAAGAAAGAGAGTGCCAAGAAACAACACATACCCCTCACTTTTTGAAGGTTCGGGATCGTCGGGGAGCCCCTATAGACGTAAAGACTTGACTTCACTGAACCGGCACTACTATTTGTCGGCTCCTACCACTCGTCCCTCGTCTGCTCGTCGAGTGCGTCCCTGGCCCTTGCTCGTCTCTAGTAACCGATCGAGTTTCTTCGCCCCTCTCCCGCTTTTTGATTAGGGCGAGTCACTCAAGTCCCTCTTTTACGAAAATCCCGGGGTTTATGCGTTTTTCGGAAACTAAAGTAAGTCGCTCGTCAAGCTAAAAACAGAGGAGTTCCCTCACTACGAAAGGTGCCCCGTGGATGGACGAGTTCCTAAACTAAGTCAAGTTTCTCGCTTGTTGGGTTCCAAACCTCGCACGTATATGGGTCAGTCTCCTATCCTTGCCGCTGTTGACCTCTCTCCTGTCCAGCCACAGAGCAGTTCGCAGAAGGATCTTTCTCAGGACTACCGTCCTGCCTCAGTCTCCTCTCGTCTCCTTTCTTTCATTCAGCGACTGGGTGCGCGCTTCGCCATGAAAGATCTTGGTGATCTTCATTTCTTCTTGGGAATCGAAGCCAAACGTACATCGACTGTTCTAGTCTTGACTCAGACTAAATACACCTTGGATCCGCTTACTCGCACTGCAAGACTCCAAGCCGTGTCCCACACCCCTTGCGTCTGGCTCAAAGCTCTCTGCATACGACGGTGCTCCTCTCTCTGATGCAACAGAATATCGTATGTTGCCGCCCTTCAGTACCTCACTCTCACCAGACCTGACATTTGCTATGCCGTCAATCAAGTTTGTCAGTTCATGCACGCTCTCACCACCGTTCATCCCCGGGCTGTAAAACGCATCTTACGGTATCAGAAGGGTTCTCTTGGCCTTGGCCTAACCATCACTCCGGGACCGTTAACCACCTTCTTTGCATTCTCCGATGCCGACTGGGCTGGCTGCCCCGATAGCAGACGGTCCACTACGGGCTTCTGCGTATTTCTCGGAAAAACCTACTGACTTGGGTTTCCAAAAAGCAACCGACTCTTTCCAGGTCCAGTGCCGAAGCAGAGTACAAGGCACTCGCCCTTACTACCTCTGAACTGTTATGGCTTTCTTACTTGCTACGCGATCTAGCGGTGCCATTTCGCTATAAATTTATCCTGCACTGTGATAAAGCTAGCGCTACACACTCGGCGGCCAATCCTGTGTTCCATGCCCGCTCTAAGCACATAGAAGTTGACTACCACTTCGTTCGCCCTTCCCTGTCTCACTGAGCCGCCTAACCCAAGTAGCCGTCGGCCGTTCTGTTCTATCATTCCATGCATGGAATGTTCCTTCCCCCCTAGTTCACCACCCCGGTGAGGAAGGAGAGTCCCACCTCTTTGAAGTGCTAATTATTCCTTAGCGTTTCACACTAAGTAAGCAAGCTACCTCTCCCTATGGTCGAGCAAGTAAACTACCTTGCAGAATGGAAAGCCTTGGATGGTCTTGAAAAAGCCTTTGAAAGCTCAACACTCGAGTGACATCATTCAGCTCATAGAGATTTCGACAAAAAGATGAGAGTAAGGCAGCTTCTATTTCCTTTTTTTTTTAAGCGGATCCGGGGTGTGATGATGTCAGGAAAGAGCCACGTCACCTAGAAGTCTGTCTACTTGATTTGATGAGTTAGGAATAAAAACCTTAGCTATACGTAAGGGTAGTTTACTTGCTTACTTTAAAGAGTAAGGAAGCAGGGTGCTTCAAGAGGATAGGATGGAATTGACCCCAGTATGCCAATCCAAGTCAGAAGACTTAGTCTCAGAGTCAGTCAAGAGTCCTTTCCATACCGAGTAGGAAGGTCAGATCGATGAGATCGCTCAGTCGCAGTAGAATTGTTTGGAGTTTCCTTGGTGGACAATAGAGAGCCAAATCAGACTCGTGAGGTCGGTGAACTAGGTGGGAAAGCGCAGGTCAGCGCTGTGGAGATAGAAAGGCTGATGGATGGATCCTTCCACTGTCTTTGAACCGAGACTAGGCAATTGAGAAGACCATAGCATAGAAAAGCCTCTCTCTCATCCACTTTGAGCTCAATAAACAGCAGCTGGGCTGGAAGAGCGTCAATCGGTGCGTCTTTCGCTTCCAAAGTCTTCGTCTTTGCCCATTTTGCACTTCTCTTCTGCATACGACTTTCCACTGGTTCCATTCCTGATGACTTCTCCGAATGAAGGAAGAAGTCAGTGGGAAAGGGCCTGAGTAAATCAGTCGTAGGTCAATCCATCCAGGAAGACCCCAGATTTGTATCCTGATTGGTTCTTGCACATGCTTGCTTTCCAACATGAGCTTCTTCTGAGCCCTCAACATGGCAAATGAAGCCAATCTTCTTGGTTGGTACGGACCAGCTCGGGGCTTGCTTTCGTAGGGTCCAAATGGCGTCCGTGTAGTGCATCATTTTCACTCACTCTCTTTTTCGGGCCCCTCTGTGAACATAGGAATTGGATGGATGACTCACTCTCTCTTGAATGAGATGTCAAACAGGTCCTCGGAGCTCCTCTCTTTTGGATGACTGATCAACACCTGGTACTGACGAGCTACCCTATGATGAAAGCACAGACCTATCTCCGGCTGACTCTCCCGGTCACCGAAACACGGATGAGGGCTTTCTTTCAGAACCTCATTCACCCCTTTCTGTAGGTCAGGATCAACAGGATTGGTTGGGTGGCTAGAAGCTGACTGATCAGCTCGAAAGAAGAACGCAACGAGAATGATCAGGAAGGGCTGGACCTCTCTTGGTTGACCGAAGGCCCTACTTCTCTTCCCGAGCTCATGGACTCTGTTCATGGAGGGTAATTAGCGAATCGACTACACGGAACAATCAAGCCCCAATTCCCCTGGATGGAAGGGAAGAATGTGGACAGATGGAACCAAAGAGGAGCTCTCCCTGCTTAGCGCAGGCTACATTTGACCCCTAGATCATGAATAAGGTGTCCCCTACACCGGACCAGAATCTCCATCCCGATTGGGAACCAAAAAAGTGATTATCAATGGCTGGTTGAGCTCAAGCTCCTGCTTCTTGGTCACCACAGGAGCAGAACCAAAGCGAGCAGGACCAGTACCCTTAGTTGTTCTATACCTTGCAGGAGAGGGGTTCAAGTACCCGTTCGGGGATTTAGTTTATTATTACCCCCCCACAAAAATCAAACTCTAACAGCTAGGTTTCGAGAGGGCTATATCTATCTCCGGAACAGGGGAGGAAGGAGTTTTATTCTTTACAGCCCTTTCCAGACCTTATGTAATTTCCTTCGGTTGGGTTAGCTTTTTGGTAGGAAAGGCGGTAGTAGAGTTGCTAGAGGTCCTTCGCGTCACTCTACTGTTAGTTTTCCAGGCAGGGATGCCCATTGTTCCCTGCTCTAACTCCTCTGATTTCCCTTTGCTTTCTTTATTACTTATCGCACGTGCCCAGCCTCAACGTCACTTCCCAAACCCTTTCCCAGATCTATGAAAGGTGAAACGTTGAAGGTCCACAACAGGTAACATAAATGAACAAGTTTATTTTTTTTTTTCGAGCTGCTGAGGGCCGGAGCTCGTATGGATACATTACTTCATTGTTCTATGGGGCGTTGCACTAAGCACATACTCGGATAGGGTCGCGAAGTGCAAAGCCCCGGTCTTTGACAACCGTCGTAAGGACAACAAAACCTATACTTATGTGTGTTCGACACTATAACTATAGGCGGGACCAGTTGTAGGATGAGCGCCGAGTGGCGTTCTGCTCGATTAGGCGAATGCGAGTGAGGGATAAGCTTTCCCCGTTCGCTAGGAGGGAAACTCAGAAAGAGTTCGGGCAGAAATAGATGGTGAAAGCCCCTTTCTATTATATTAGTAAAGCGCGCTCCTTGCATGACTCCATATCATTCATTATTAAAGATTAAAGCGAAAGCGACAACGTGTCACCCTAACCTTTAAATCGATAAACGGGAATGCGTTACCTAATAATGAGCAATGCTGGTAACGGCAAATGGTTCCTAACCTCATAAAAATCAGAGTACGGCATATCCGACTATCCGGCAACACGCTTGGATAAGTAACGCGATGAACCGTACCTGTATCTCTAGGCGCTATGATGTCTTATTATGTGGATCATGTCTTGCTTGAGGGTTCCAAACCCCGCCCTTCTCTAATAGGGGAAAGTACAGACCGGATATACGAGCGCCATTCTTCAGATGGATCGCTGTTCGATAGTTATTGTAGCCGGGATAAGCAGGCGCGAACTTCCGTATAGCGCCCTAGTTTTTTAGTACAAGTAGCTAAGGAGGTACGACTTGCGCCAAACTTGTGAAAGAATACTTGCTGCGCACCTGCCGAACAAGGCTCCTTTCAAGTCAAACGGAAATTACCAGTTCCGGAGGGACCAACCATTGTACTTCTAGGGGAGGGTCTAACATAGCGGAAGGCCACGGCTTTTGTGAGTGTTCAGCACAATACGGTACGGTATGCCACCAGCATAAATGGGGCGCACAAGAGCCACTGGCACGAGAAAGATTTAATGCCAGCCTGGAAGTGATTCGCTAAGTCGGGTTTTCCAGCGGCCGCCTATTGTAGAATCCTGGCTGCCACTATCATGTGCGTAAAGACTTACTGTATAGGCATACCGGAAACCATTTGGCAAGTCAAGGGACCCTGAAATCCGCTCCTTAGCTATAACGTTCCAGAGTCATGCAGAACAGACACTAACCGTCCTCCAATTACTATTAATTAATTGGACCTTCAAGGAACGAGTAGAGTACAAAAACGAAAGATTCGAGTAACCCTCCGAGCTAGGGATATAAAAAAAGGCCGTAGCAAGGAGACTTTAACAGACCGGTTAAAGTAAAGCCTCCACTTTCATAGAAGAGCGTCAGTAGGACAAAACAGAAATCCCAAAACTTGCTTTCCCGGACAATGTATATTGTGAAATGGTGGCGCTATAACAAATCCAGAGTACCTTAACTTGCGGTTGCCGCACAAAGCTGGTCACCTTAACCAGTCATACCCATTTATGGAGATTCAGGATCTGAAGAGCTCAAATTAAAGCCATGAAACAAGTAGCTACTCCTACTGCAATTGGGAGCTTCTTTTAAGCCAGCCCACAATAGAATAATTCCACCTCCCCTCTACCAGAGAATCCATGAATTCCTGGCACCTGCAGTAGCTGCAGGGATGGGAAAGACAAATAACCGGCCAACTATATATGCCTTAAAGCCTGCCCTCCTCTCATCTTCCTTACTCTAACAAGTAAGCAAGTAAACTACCTTAGAATTAACGAGATCTAGAGTCTTGGATGAATCCTCTTGAAACGGGTCGATCAACCCTAGAAGACTCGATGGCTTAACAGCCCAGTGAATAACCTGATTCAGAGAGATAACCCGGTCTTTAGACACTCGCCCTACTTCTAAGGATAGATAGACAAGGTTGGGGAGTACCAGATGCGGAAGCAGTTCCAATCCCAGCTGCTGAGGTGGCGCGGTGACAGGTGGGAGCAATAACAACAGAAGCTGCGGAAGATCCTGCAGTAGTATATTCGGTTGTTTGCGGTGGAATAGATTCAAGCGTCCGGGCCAGTAGATCCAGAGCAAATAGGTGTTGACTTAGTTTCTTTTGCAGTTGATTCTAATCCCGATGTTGATCCGACGCAACTTACCGGTGATAGTCGCAGCACCAAGAGCTTTCAAGGGAGGCAGACATGTATAGAAGCTGATAGTGGCATACCTTCTGGATCGAGGGTCCCACCCGGTAAACACCATACAGGCAAAATACCAGCGGGGGGGAGGCCCTTCTCACTCAAGCTCAAGCATTTACTTTTCTAGTTAGAGACCAACGTCTTGGGGCTAACGTGGGATCCGCTCAAGGACCTACTTGGTTTAGTAGAATATCTCATGCGTTCCCCGACTGGAGAAGGTCATTTTTGGAGGATAAACTGTGGGTCGGAAGAACGGGTTTAAAAGAAATATATATATTAGCTTGATTTTTATGCAAAAAGGACAAAACGGAATTGGATTTCCACTCATAAGGAAGGAAGGTTAGATACCTTTGACAGGGTTGTATTTTTGGTTGAAATGGGATGGTGTTCAAACTCCCGAAATGCAGTCTAGACAGCGGGCCCTTCCCTTTCCGACTGGACTGACTCGGGGAAGGGTCAATCTCCTCCGGAGCATGCCGCACAGCCACTCATTCGTCCTGACTAAATAGTAGAATCTATCTCTCAGCGATTCTTTTCTCCGCAAATCACCCCTTCCCAACCAGCCCGCCCGATCCATTTTGTAAGATCGGCTAATTCAAAAGGGTTAATCTGGTCCGAAGTTGTCGGAACGAATCGTTTGCTTTATCGAACAAAGCTTTATTAGGGTAGGGTCTTGGTTGGCCCCCTATTTTCAACCATTACAGCTGGCGTCGACCAGCTTTGCGATACGGACGGACACGAAGAAGAACGCAGGCAGCGGAAATGCAAAAGAGAAGAGCAAAGATTCCCGACCCAGAGCATGTTATTGACTCAACCACAAATCTGTTGAATGAAGGTAGCTTGCTTACTCTCAGCCACTAGTTAGAAGGAAATCCCTTGACTTCGCTTATGCCCTTATGGCCCTTATGCAGTACAGAAAGCAAGTGAGGCGGGCTAAGATTCCATTCGAAGTAAGGTGACAGGATTCGATGTTGCACCATCTTCAACTCTTCTCTGGATCCGGAGTTTTTCGAGAAAAGGTCCCATCCTTCAATATCATGATTGGGTCGACCGGGCCAGATCATGAGTGAAATATCATGATCGGGTCGACCAGGCCAGATCATGAGTGAATAGAAAATCGAAAACGTACATAGCAGTTCCAGCCGAAATACTTGGAATAATTCTACCACTTCTACTAGGAGTAGCCTTTTTAGTGCTAGCTGAACGTAAAGTAATGGCTTTTGTGCAACGTCGAAAGGGTCCTGATGTAGTGGGATCGTTCGGATTGTTACAACCTCTAGCAGATGGTTTGAAATTGATTCTAAAAGAACCTATTTCACCAAGTAGTGCTAATTTCTCCCTTTTTAGAATGGCTCCAGTGACTACATTTATGTTAAGTCTGGTTGCTCGGGCCGTTGTACCTTTTGATTATGGTATGGTATTGTCAGATTCGAACATAGGGCTACTTTATTTGTTTGCCATATCTTCGCTAGGTGTTTATGGAATTATTATAGCAGGTTGGTCTAGTAATTAGGGGGCGGCCGTTCGGTCGCCTATGATACTAGGACCAATAGGTCAAAAATGGGTTTGTGCCGCAGGTGTTGAACGATCTACTCTACACAGGTGTGGGCTTACAGGGCTAGGGCTCATAAACCCTTTCTTTCATTCATCAATAGGGCCCCGGTCGGTCACTTTTACGGGCCGGGATCGATAAGTGGAAGTCATAAAAAAGAGATGCTTCTCTTCGCACCTCAGATCAAGAGGAAGGGTAGCTTGTCAAGCTGGCCTATATATATCTTTATATTAAATAATATATATAATATAAAAAAAAAGATTCGCTGTCTTTTAACCGGCTGTTCTTCTTTGTCAACGCCTACTAAGGACCTATAGTATAGGTTCGCCTACTTGACTTATGAAAGATAATGAGAATGGGTTATTCAAAAAGGAAAAGGCGCTACTTAGCCCTACATTTTTTGAAATAAGCGGCTGAGTTAGCCTACCCTACTAATGTATTGTATAGTAGGGTATACTAGGCGAGCGAGTTAGCGAAGACGCTTAGGCTAATAGATAAGAGAGCGTCGGTGCGTAGCCTTCATTCTACTACGCTACGAAAAGGTTACGAAGTCACTTAGCTCGACGTTAGGAGAGTCAAGGGGGGAACGCCTACATAGAAGAACCGCAGTTCGCTGACTTTCTAAGGTCTAACCTTTCGCCCCCCTACTGAAAAGGGGCAAAGCCGCTTCGCACCACTGATAGACTACTTAAGATTCAATTCAAAAGGCCCTGCTTAGTTTCGCAAGCCTTTGTCATTGTCAGTCAACTAAGTGGGGCCTGAGGCCCCCTGCGAATCCGTAAATCTGAGGAGCATGCCGCAACAAAAGAATGGTCCCCTATGTATTTCATTCTTTCCGGAAGGGAAAAAAAGAAGTACCCCCATCATGGTGAACCTCTCCTTGTGATCGGGATGAGGTAGATGCCTCCCAGCCGGGGGGGCGGATCGAATCGGAGTTTCCTTAGGCAGCCACCGACCTACAGTTATCCTTAAACTTCCGTGCTTGGTGGAGAAGAAGCGAACAAAGGTACGCTCGCTTGCTGTCTTGTTCTCTGCCGCGAACTGGGATCGCTCGCCAGCTAGGTCAGATTGGAGCAACCTTTTTTTTTGAGAACATATTACCCATATTCGGGGACAAGGGGCGGAACGACCTCTCGATCTACTTACTGCAGCCCAGGAATAAAAACGTCGTCTAGGCGTTCCCTGTTGCTCCGATCTCCCCTACGCCTAGGACGTTGTCTGGGCCAAGAGCCATAGTTAGTTGCTGTTTCCATTTGGTCGTTTTTCTTGTTGTTGATACCGGCAAGACCCAGCCAGACGATGTCTGCTGGTTGGTAGTGAGAAGACTCTTAGTACCTGCATACCCAAAAGGGGCGCTGATTAAAAAACAATCATTTGATTTAGTTTCTTGCTCCCCCTTAGCAGCGGGAAAGGAGTCTATCTATCTGCCTAGCTTTGGTAGATTTCCTCCAACGCAATCCACAGAAATTCCACGAATCCCTTGGTGGATAAGTCCGACGACTCAGCAGCAGTGCGGAATTGAGTTTCTCGTCTGGTGGATCTGATCTATAGTTAGGGGGCAATACATACCAAAAGGTTCGAAGAAGGAACGCGCATAAGAGTATATAACCAACCCACCCCTCTCTATAACCTATTCACATTAGTGAAGCGGCTGGATGCATAAGGGAAGTCAACCTACGAGCACGGAAGAGCGTAGTATTGCTGCCCCTCTCTAAGTAAAGGTAAAGTCTCTCCTTCAGCTAGAATGTAAGGAAATTGAAAGAAGCGCGGAAAGGGTCAAACGCGGTTGCTGGCATCGAAGAGAGCCGTCATCGACGATAAAGCGGGAGTTCGGACTTGGCGAACGAGCTCTTGCCGCGGGAGAGGAAAGCGGGGCCGGCTCAATGTTGAATTGAGAAATCCATTCAAGGGTCGGAACATTCTAATGCCGGAATAGGGAATACGGTAAAGCTGCAGGATCCATTGGTTAAGATCTGGCTCGGATGCTACTGGTAGCTAAGCATTTTGATCTGCTACTCGGATTGCAAGTGGTAAAAAAAACTGGTGGTTCTTCAACTGAATAAAAAAAGAAAATTGGTAGAACTACAACCGATGAGTCAACTCGGTCAAGGACTGCAACTTTTCTTAGGCGCTGAGCTATGCATGGACGCCTATCGAGCTTCGTTTGACCTGATTATGATCCCCTCCACTAGATAATATATATAATATCTCTTTGCCTTTGCATAGTATACGGGTCTGTGAATGGTGTTTATGGAGATACAAGGGGTAAACCCTTTCTAAAAAAACAAAAAAGACTATTGCACATCTTTCGTGAGAGAGGGATGCTAAGAACAACAGGCAATGCACTCTATCAAAACATAGCCATTTCTCGTAACATAAACAGGAACGCCTCCTCGAAACAACAGGGATGCTGGCTAGGACTGGTTCAATTGGTGCTCTGGCTGGGCCTGAGCGGAATCAACAACTTACATTAGCTTAGATGCAGCTGTATCCGCATTTCCACTGGGTCAATTGGATCTGATTCAATCCGCCTTTGACGCTGATCCACTAGATGCTGCGGAAACTCCCTTTGCTACTTTTTTCTGGGTCGACTAAAATTGGTGAAGCTTCTGCCTTCCTCGCTTCTGCTCTACCCGCCTCTGACTAGGCCTTTGCTGTTGAAACGAATGCTGTAGAGATGGTGGTGCCTTTGCCTCTGCTTGCTCTGCCCCTGTTTCTTAAATGATTTGTGGGCTGCTGCTTCCATTGATTAACCGGGTCTTCAACCACTGCTTCTGCTGCCTCCATCTATACTCTAGCTGGCTCTATATCAATAGAATAAACTGCAACTGGGGGACTTATACTGATGCTTTTGGTTCCGAGCCGACAAGGTAAACAACCGGCTCCGGATTGGTTCTTAAACCACCTATGCCTCTATTGCCTCTGCTTCTTTAGTAGGAACAAGTGCCCCTTAATTTTTTTATCACTTAACATTTTTGATAAGGGCCGGAACACCACTGGTGGAACAATGGCAGATTTCGGAACTGAGAGTAACTTAATAGAATGAATGCCGCTGCCCAGAGGAGCATAGTTGTTCCGATCAAGTAGTACATTAGTTCTCAACCTGAAGATATGCCGAGGGTTCGGTATTCTGTTAGGGAAAGGGGACTCCAAACCATGACTATTCCGGAGGTGATTTCACGATCTTATATATAACTAATCGAAAAGACTCCTTGATATGACTTTCGGGCAGTAGAGTTTGTTCGTGTTCATTCAACTTGAAATACAGTGACGGCCAACGCGGGTATCCAACTAGAGGGCAACCCATACCGAGAGGTAAGTTCCAATACGCCTATCTCAGGAGAACGAGGTTTCAAATTCCCCTTTCTGCGTCAACAGCTGATCCACGGCACGGAAGCCGGTCAGTAGTTTGTTAAAAAGAGAGACCCGCATCAGGGTAACCTAAAAGAAAGGAAGCCCGCCCTACGGAGACAGATGAGGATGTGAAAATAGCTCCGCCGGCCCTGGGGGACGGTAAGGCATCAATTCAGTGATCAGATTATGCGCCTGTTACAGCAAACCGAAGACTTTTATCTAGCTAGCTTAATGGTTAAAGCACAGGACTAGAGGCACCGAAGGTGATAGTGATTCGAACTCACTCCCAAATGGCATAGGAAATTACAAAAAGAATAGAAGAAAGGATTCTGGCTTATCATTAACAACAAGTCTTGAGCCCTTATCTCCCATGATCAATCCAAAAGAGCGTAGTGATCGAAATAAGTCATTTAAAGCTCTGTTCGCAGCCTCGGAGGTACAATGTGTCATGCTAAGGTCTGCACCGGCCTCTAGAAGCACAGAAATAACTATAGGATGGGTTGGGCCGCTACTTGAGGGCTTCCCTAAAGAGGTAGTTCACTCACTTTCTATTCTGGCTGAGAAAGGGAATATGTTTGATCGGTTTCATAAGTAACTGTTATTCGCCTGGCTTGGCTCGGCTTGATGCAGCTCTACTTTATGTTGATTGGATTATTCTTGCTTGTTCTTCGCTTTCGACTTTTTTGTATCCTTTTTTCCTACGCAGAAATAAATGCAGGCATAAGGTTCCTCCGGGTAGTTGAAGGGTAGCGCAATTCCTTAAGCAATGGACTTCTTCTTGGAGCTGTAGCAGCTGGGCCAGCAAACATATTTGTTTGTGGGCGATTTACGTACTTTGATTACTAGTCTAATGAGTGCCTCCCCGGTACAATTTTTGAGGAATTAAAAAAAAAAAAATTTAGCGGCCCGTTATCCAATAAAATCCATCCAGGTGTACTTTTTGTCAATAGCCATCCCTCTATACTTAGAATGAAAAGATCTCAAAACATACCCCTTATTAGCTGGGGGTCCCCCCCGCCTAGGGAGATAAACATAAACAGGCATAAACATAGTCGCGTTTGCTCCATACGCCCGAAGAGACTCGGCCTCTTTTCTTACTTAAGATGGTTTGCTTGCTCGGTTCGTGTCGTTCTTCTCCCGCCCTAGGGAGTAAACAACTTAACACATCGATACCATAGATCTCGTCAACGCTGAACAAACAACCTAAATGATCAACCGCCCCCTCTTCTGGGAAAAGTGGTTCAGCTCGTAGAGCCAAAGCTGGGGCTGTGTGGCACCTCGGTTTCACATAAGTAATAGCTCTTCGGGGCCGGTGATGCTTGATAAAAAGTCTCATCTCTCCCCTATGGGAAACCATGGGAATCTGTCATCTTCACGAAGAAATCATGCACGAAGGTCGGCATCAAGTCGATTGAAACCCTTGACTTCTGCGCTAAGATGTCCCCAACAAAAACAATATGAAAAGGTCTTATCCGCCTCTAAACAGCAGTCCATGATATGATATCAAAGTTGTGATACCGTACGTAGGCCATGCTACGTTGGAGGTCCTATGCCCCCCCCCAAACAGCGGTTAAAAGACTTGAGTCGAAAAACCGTATGGAAGAAGCAAGCCTCAAGACTTATTAAAATGAATGCCCAAAAGGTAGGATCAAGGTGAAATAGTTCACAAGCCGCTAGGGTGCGGCACCGTTCGAACATTACATCCGGGGATTCAAAGGTTGAGATCGCATATCACATTAGTAGAAAAGATGAAAAGGTGCGCCTGTTCTGTCTAGGTAGCTTGGGATAGATGGTAAACACGCGATTCATAACAAATATAATAAGAGTCAAAATGAATCCATCAATTCACTCAGCAACTCGTGATAATTGAAATGGACGTTGCTGCTCTATCTCTCAGCCAAAGGAAAACATCATATGAGATGCACCAATTAAGTGAATGAAAAAGTCCAATCGTTGACTCCGTCTTCTTTCCAGGTTTCTAAGTGACCGGAAGCCCGAGTGAAAGGCAGTGATTTGAGGGGTTGGAAAAAGCTTGAAAAAGCGCATTCGTCTTAGATCAAGATTCAGTGTGGTAAATGTGAAACACGTTCCCCAGCTCTATCGTAAGAGTAACGAACCTTACAAAGCTTCGCTTCGGAACAGATACTCTCATACTTCAATTCATGCGTTGGATGTATCTTAAGTTGCCTCTGTTCGAGGCCCTTTTCTCTAAAACAAAAATGATAATGATAAGAAAGAATAAGCTGCAATCGATCTCTAGTCTACGTCTCTTTACTCTACGCGAGAATGGGAATTTCCTTTCATAAAGTAGTAGATTTCTTCTCTACCTTTCCTTGTCCGTGGATATCCGGATGTTGAACCTTCTTCCTCGAGTGAGACAGACGGGATTGAAGAAGGAGTTTCCGCTCCTATACCAATGCTGAATGGCGGTACTACTTCCTAAAGTCGAGTTGTTGCGCCTGTCAAATAAAGTGTGGGTCTGTGTGATTGATCGTCCCCAGGCCCGTTCTTAGTAGTGATGTGCCGGCGCAAGCGGTTCTCCTTAAGATATCCCCCGGAGTTCGTGCTCTACCTTTTGTAGGATCTTAGTAGGAAGAACCATCGTATGAGATGCACCATCTAAGTGAATGAAAAAAAAACCAATCTACTTTGATCACCTGGAAGTTCTGTTATTTAATATTTGCCTTCGGGTTGACTTCCATCTGTTCAAAGGGTGTTGGTTTCACCTCCCTCTTCTGCTTCGCTTCGGAACTCTATTCTCAAGACTCTGTCTTCAGCACAGCTTCTTTATTCCTCTTAGCCGGATGAACCATTGGTAACTAGAATTAGCACAAGATAGTTTAACCTTTAATGCATGAAGTTGAGCAAGAACATAAGAGAGTTATCGCAAAGCAGCTTGTAGATCAAGAGAGGAAAAACGGGACGGCTAACCCAACTCCTTGCTCGAAAGAGGGGGGATCTTTCGATCACTCTGGTAGATCCAAGGCACGTCTTCATCAAGCTCTCGAACAAAGAAGATATGCACCAAAAAACAAAGAGAAGCTTTTGATTGAGGGATTTCTGTTTAGGGTTTTCTGCTGGAGCCATGGTTTCCGTCTCCGCAATGGTGATCCAATGCATGCGCCTGGGTCTCGCGACCCCATCTGCCTATTGTCTTCTTCTGTGAGTTTCGCCTGTTTTCTATCGTCTCTACTTTCGGAATTGGCCTGCCCCTTGATGGTCCTACGAAGCTTGTCTCACGCCCCAACGTAGCGTGTAGAAATCGGTCTTCTCAAGGCAGTTTACTTGCTTACTTTAAAGAGTAAGGAATTTTTGTTATAGATAATGGATGTCCTTGGCTTCATCTGCACGGTGTAATAAAGCAAGGTAAGAGGAGCATATAAGTCAGGCTGCTTGTGCTTAATTAATGTATAAGACTTAGATCAAGCTAGGGCTCGTTCGCTTAGCAAATCTCTAATTAGTCTTCTCCGGTGTCGGCCACAGCCCAAGAAGTAGTCTTTTCCCATTTGCTAGCAACAAGAAGAGAGGTAGGGATTCGGCGCTTATAATAAGAGAAATAAATCACGCGGACTCAAGCCAGCAAACAAAAGACTTTTTATAATATATTTTAGGTCGATCACGGATTCAAGCTATAGCAAAGAAGACTTATAGTCGATCCGATCCGGGACTGAGATGCAAAGACAGAGGAATACGGTAGAAGGAGTACAACAAGCAATCAAAGGAATGCAGGCGTTGGTAAGCGTAGAGGGGCTAGAAAGAGAAGTTAAGGTCGGTAGGCAGAACAGGGGGGGTTTGGGAAAGATAGTAAGTACTTCTTATATCAACCGCAGGCTCCCGTGCTTCTTACTTTTTTTTAGTACTATCCCATTCCTCTATGCCATTCCCGCATTCACTCTATCCGTCCAACAAGCTCTCTCTCCGGCAGAAGACAGGGGTTTTGGAGGGAACTACTAAAGGTGTGTATAAGCCCTACATACAGTGTATGTTAGACTGTCCCTCCAGCCCAGCTGAGCTTCGCTATGAACTAATAGACTGAAATTAGCATATAATGAAAGATGGATTATAAGTACGGTGAAACCAGTATCCCAATTGTTAAGTCAACCATAAGGAAATCGGCACACATGAATGACTTTAATTCAATACTTCCCCGGTAAACTCTACAATAATGGGTTTAATCGATCGGTCTGAGGTCTGTGCCCTCTGTCCACAAAATCCTTTAATGAGATAGATCGGTCCGGTCGTACTCTTCCCGTCCACAAATGACTGTCTTGAATTAGTTCCTCTATCTTTCTTGCCTTGTAGCAGCAAGAAGTACACGGGAATCGATTTCTGTAATTCAATATACCCTCCCTTCGAGATTTCTTTTGAAGGTGCAAAATCTATAATAAATAGAAGTGAAATCCGCTTATGGTATTGGAATTTTTTAAAACATTGGCTCAATCCGTCCACGGTTATTTTATTGTGAATCCTGCCTTCGCCTTTTTGTTAGCAGCTCTTCGATCAACCCAGGAAAGAGTACCAGAGGCCATGTTTTCTAATCCAAAAGGTAACTTTCATGGCTTGAATGGGTCAAGAAAAGTAGGACCTTTCAAAAGGATCGTTTTTTGGGCTTGATTTTGAAGCGTAGTTTTCCACTCTATTTTCAACTATATATATAACAAGGAGTGGAGCTGGAGAATCTCCCTCCCCGGCTAGGCTACTACGTTTTCTTGTTTGAAATTCCAGGTCCGGTCTTCATTGGTATTTGCTTTTTGCTCACCCACTACGTTTTTTTTCTTTTTAGCTCTTCCCCCGCCCGGTCGAGCTGTCTGAGGTCGATGGTGCATCCGGTAAGCTCTTTCGGTATTCATCTCCGGAGCCCGGTCAGATGCTTCAATCCTTAATTCATATTCCGTCTAAGCTCTCATAGCATTCGTCTTTCTTCCTTCTCTGCTGTACATCTGTATTCTTTCCCTCGCTTTATAGAGATCTTGGCTTTCTGGTTTTTTGTTTCGGGGGTGCCGTGGAGAAAGAATTTAGGAAACCGAGCATGTAATAAGCGGAAATCAATACACAGGAAAGGAGTTGTACACGGGTTTGGTAAAGCATTCACCCTTCGGTTGTACATCGACCTGTCGGGAAACTCGAAAGTCTCCCGCAAGCGTCCCCTCTTAGGTTTAGGTCGACATTTGGCTTTGGCCTTGCTTGTTCGGTTTTGGCTCATTCTTTAATATGTTGTATCTTGCCATGTCTGCTCCGTCTGTTGGTATAACATATATGTCTTCTCTGGCAATAGCCAATCAAGAGGCCAAAGCTGGAGCCAAGCCAGCACACCGGGCGAGGAATCCCTTACTTGTTCGGCTGGCGGATGCCGTTCTTGCTCTTTATGAAGATGCAGATGCAGTATAATACGAGAATTTATAAGCCAAGTTCGGTACACCAAGCCGTTACACAAATCTCTTTGTTTCAAATAGGTTATCCCATATCGGCCGGCCAATCAACAAAGATCTGAAGAATGACCACTTTTTGAGCCTACGAAAGGAAATTCCATTAGAACATATAACAGAGGCGTGAATGGGGGAATACGAGACCATAAGGAGTAATTCATAGAACTTCATATTCTACTACCCGAAGGAGGAGGTATATGGCAATAGCCAAGTTTACGATAAAAGAATAGGACAAAGGTATATATTAAAAGTCTGAAGTCAAGGTAGCAAGACGGTATGAAATTGTTACACGAGCAAGCTAAGTCCATTAGAGTTCATTTAGTTGAGCCTTTAAGAGCCATGCGAAAGCAATATCATGAACGTACGAGAGGAAGATGAACATGCTCCAAGTAGGCTTTTTTTCTACTTCTTATATCTTATAGTTATAGTAGCTCCGTGGATCCGCCCTTCGAGCGATGGTATAAGGAAAATGTTTTTTCCAGAAAGCACATGAAAGAACGAAATAAAGAACGTACCGAAGGAGCATGGGGTTTCGGGGGGGACTTACGCTTTTATTAAGCTTTAATACTCTTTGTCTTAGGCTTTCCCCCCTATGCTAGTTACTAACTTAGGTACCTAGCCCAGAATCCGGAATCCATCGAAAAAATCAAAGATAGTAATGCATTCTTAGAACATATCAGCAAATCAGCTACGTTACCCTTTTTCGCTTTCACGATTTCTATCTTTGTTTCGTTTCGCTTTTTGTTGTTGTTGGTTCCCATTTCATTTTTTGAGAAAAATATATCTTGTTTTTTCTTGCTCTTCTTTTAAATCCTGGTCTTGTTTCAATTGTAGTTCTTCGGTTGAGTTCGTTCTTTTATTCAAATACATCCGGTTAGCTCTCTGCTCGGGATGCATGGGCTGGGCGTCCGTCCTTCATCCCCATCCTTTATGTTATGTAAAAAGAGACTTCCCCTCCCACTCTCCAATATAGGGAACCTCTATCGAGCATCTCACATCTGTCTGTATCGTCGGTCGTATTTCTTTAGTAAGAGGACGTGTTAAAGCAATAAATATCAGAGATCTCAGGCGAGAGGTAGATCCACATGCGAAAAAATTTTTTATTTCATAGGGGAATGATACCTTACTTAAAATAAGGAATTAGTAAAATATGCCAGAAAGAAAATAGAGGAGCGGGGCGGACATCGGCACGTGCGTGGAGGCTAGGGCAGGTAAGTTCACATAAGGGTCTGAGCTCATATGTCGTACTCTATCATTGGCATGGGCGGCATCGATTCATTCGATTACGTTTTACTCTTCAAAATCCATCTATGGATTTCCGTAGCTGGTTACAAAAAAATCCACTTTTATTCGATATCCGAGTCGAGCTGGGATAACTTTGATTATATGATATGCCCTCTTTCTGAGCCAAGAAGGCATGTTTTCGCGCTTTCATATAGAGAGGAGCCCTCAATAATATACTTTATTTCACGCCTATAGAAGAAATTGATAAATAAGTAGAGGATGATGATTTGAATGGGGATTTACAGAAAAATTTCCATTCTTATTTGAGTACCTAGGGAGGGAAGGATCCCGAGCGTAGAGCAAGAAGAGTAAAGTAAGAAATAAGAGTTATATTGGCACGTACTGGAAAAATCTATCTTTGTTTGGTCAGTACATCAGCGAAGCCTTTCCCGTTCCCTCTTTTTCAAATCATTCTTTTGCCAGTTGTTGTTGGAAACATAGGAAGGCCAGGGGCCCCCTGTATTTAGAATTTCGTATATATAGGCATCCTTATTAGTTTAGTCCAAACTAAACTGGAGTTAAAACTCTGGTAGCGAGGTCATATCTCTGTCTCGAGAAAATGCTTTCTTTTGGCAGGGTCGAGGGGGTCTCACAACCCTCGAAAAAGGACTCTCTTATTGGCGTGGAAATCAAAATAAATCCAATGCAAGTATGGCTTTCAAGCTTGTCTCCCTGTTGCCTTAAGCCTGGAGACCGGGGGCGCTTAGGACCAGAGGTGCTTGCAGACCGGAGGTCGCGGCTGCTTGCTTTCTAAGGTAAGGTACGAACTAGTGCTGGTAAGTGAACGAACCTGTGAATTCTCGCGGCAGGCGTTCTCGAGGTCTTTGGTCCAGTTCAAGCAAAGGAAGGACAGACTGGACTGTTCCCTCGTGCTTCTCCCTTTGGGGGTGAAAACCTTCCTGACCGGAGTTCACTCTACTTCTCCTGGCGGGAAGTACTTGTTCCCTTCACCAACCAATCTTCGGATTCAAAAATCGTATGTATATAAGCATAGAAAGCGCACCGTTTTGATATGGCAGTTGAAAATAGATCTGGAGAGTTGCTCACTCCAACGAGCCTAGGTGGACTTTGTCCACTTCCTATCAACCCGGACTTGAAGAAAAGAAAACGGTGCCCACGAGACGGCTTATGGTGTTTCACAGGAAAGTCTGTTGGGCAGCAGAAACTCACTCCGTAATTAAGATCCTGAAGCGCTTGTCCGCCTTCAATTTTGGAAGGTAGGTTGCTTGACATACTGTGACGGTGGCTCCATACGGGATCGATCTTCTTGTCATATTCGTTTAATAACATTCTGACTCAGAATAATTTCTCTTGCAGTTTTCAAGCCAATCGTTTTCTCGCTCGGAGCTGAATGAAGGTATTTCCTTTGGCTAGATGTAGTGGAGTGACGCGAAGTTCCTTTCAAAAGTTTTTTTTTATAGCCTTATTCCGGGGGTCGTGGAAGAATTGGGTTCGACTCCCATAGCCCCGATGTGGCGAAAAAGACTGATTCAACGAGATACGCCGTGCCTGCATTAAGATTTAAAACTTGTCGTCTACTTTCAGGAAATGTTCGGAACAGAGAACTTACAATAATACAACGCCGCATTCTCCGAAGATTGAGGAACAAGAAGAGATCCATTAAGAGAAAGATTTATCCGAGAAAAAATCTTAACAGTTACATCCAATCACAAACTACACGAAAGTTGCCCCTTTTTCATGGGGATTTACCCATCACAGAGATGCACAGAGGAACAGAGCGAACTTCATATATCCCTTTTCCACTCAATCCAGAAACAAGATCGGACGTTATTCCGGTTCGTCTCCATTTTTGTGAAACTATTCCTCAAGCAAGGCAGCCGATAAGTCATGGAAGGGTTTGTGTGAATAATGGAATGGTAAGCATTACTCATTTTAAAGTGTCCCACGGTGATCTAATATCTTTTCAAGAAAATGACGCGAGAATCCGCGGTGAAGAAATAAGGAGATCTTTCTATATCGAAATATCAGTTGAAAAAATCATAGGCAAATTCCTGGATCACCCGGTAAGAATGTGGAGAAGAACAAAAGCTGAATGGTTCCACCTACTCAAAACTCACAGGGGATGCCGCCTACTACTAAAATCCCGGTTTTTGCGACAGTTGCGTTCTTCTATGCAAGAAGAAGACTTAGAAAGAACAAAGAAGTTTGGATCCGAAAAAGTATGCTTAGGCAGTTCCTTCGCTGAGCACAACAGAATGAAGAGGAATTTGTATCATTTCAAATCCCTATTCTTATCGAACAGAAGGAACAAGAAAAACCGAAATCTTCCTACTCGAACAAGAAGTCCTATAGTTTACAACTCTTCTTTATATAGAAATTCGACCTATTGCTCCGCATCCCCCCATCAGTTTACTATGAAGAGAAGAATCAAAAGGATTGAACTACCTACTCATTATTCGGAGGTGAATCATAGAACACTAAAAGCTGTGGTATCTTATGGACCTAACATAGGTCACATCCCTCACGACATAAGATTGAAAGATCTAAACCTTCCTCTTCGGAGCGGAAACGGACGTGGCCAAAACATATAAAGATCGGCGCAGTCGCTCATAGGGGCATATCTATCCGGATAGAGGATAGTCTAGATCGATTCATAGATAGATTTCTATCCGGTATCTCCGTGGGTAGAGATAAAGATAGGGATCCATCTAGATCTTGATTCACTATTTCCTTTTTTTTTCTTGATTCTGATTGATTGCCTTTTTGTGACGACAAGTTTTAAATCTTAATGCAGGCTGGAAACATCATTTTTCAATTATTACTTGCTGGGTCGGAGCGTAGACGAGCGAGTAGAGCCCAGGAAACTGGGAAGCCCGTCATTGAGCAGGCGACTAGAAGTAGAAGACTGCTGGCCTGAGAGAAGGCGGCCTCTCCCGGAAAACATGGCCCAATTTCTCTTCTTTCTTTTTTTTTCGGGTTTCTTTATTTTTTCAGGGGCCCAGAACGCTAAAGGGTAGGGGAGAAGCAAGCCGAACCTCTGATCGACCTGGACACATAAAAAATTCTCGGCGTCGAGAGAGATTTGAGATTCCATAAGTAACTTAGTGCAACATGGCAAATTTCATTGAGAGGAATCAGCAAAGAAAAGAAAAACGGGTCAACATCTTATTAAGATTTGATGGTTGCATTACTGTGAGATGCCCAAAGACTCCCGTGCCTTTCTTGGTTGGACCAACCAGATTTCCACAAGTCTTTCTGTTATAGCAAAAAGAAAAAGCGGAACTACAAGTGAATCTTAATAAAAAGCTTATGATGAGCATCTATTTGAGTCGAGCATTTCCAAGATCTAATTCAAGTTTTTTCTTATGTAGTGGAAATGCCTTACAATCTGAAGTTTTACGCTTAAGGGAAGAAATGTTCTTGGTGGATGCAGGACCTGGGACCCCCAGAATTTGTATGCAAGATGAGCCTACCGGAGTGCCAATCAACCGAGCCGCCAGGTTTGAGAATAAGGTGGGATCCCTGAATGTAGTGGCCGGTGAATCACTGATCAAAAAGCAGATTTTGGAGAGATTCTTCATCGATGTAGTGGCCGGTGAATCACTGATCAAAGAGCGAGCAGCCGCCAGGTTTAATGATTTGGTGGGATCCACAGATGTAGTGGCTGGTGAACCGCTTCTTCTTCTTCCGCGAAGATTCAGACAAAACCGAGCTTGGATGGAACTGAACAAGATTTGGCGAACGAATACAAAGGTAAAGGGCTTTATTATTGCGAAAGTAAAAGGAGGTTATTCAGTAGCCATCGCGGGTTTCATTACTTTTCTTCCATTCCGTCCAAAAATAAGAAAAAGGATATCGAATGATCGATTCACCATTGAGAGGATTAACCCCAAAAGGACGAATATTGTGGTGTTCTAACAGCGGCAGATCAAACAAGCACTTTTTTTTTTTTTGGATGTATCGTGCAACTAGGTAAGGAAGAGACTGTTTAAGGTCACCAACGAACCTAAGCACACGATCCATATCCTTAATCGGAGTGATGAACGGTTCAAAAGTCTTCTTTGATATCTTCTTTGCAAGGATAACAATCCGATACAAAGAAAATACAGAAAGATAAAACCGAACGCATTCATCAGCCCGAGGACCACCACCGTAGATCACGCGACAATGGAACGCGGGAATTATACGAGGGTACCCTCGACGAGTCAGAGATACTGGAACAGACAATAGTTCAGGTTCACGACGATCGCCACCATAAGCGATCATCAGTGAAGATGAACACTGCTTCAAATATAAGGCAGTGGACAGAAATCCTGAACGTCTAACTAAGCTCAGTACTCTTCGAGCGAATAGGTGAGTGGCAATACAGTACTCCTTAGTATAACCGTCGAATAGTATCAATTGGACCTTAGAAAGAATCCCCTTGATGCTACGAAGATCTTCTAAAATCTTCTGCCACTGTAGTGGCTTAAGTCGGAGTACAACATCGAATAACCGTGTCATGATACAACGATTACTTTGCAGAGTTTTGTAGACATGCAAGAATGAAAACCTCGTTCTTTGCTTTACGAAGTTCCCACTGTAAGAGAGTTACCAAACTCATCTCGTGTTACATGTCGCGGGGTTTGCTCCACGCCCCACGTTGTTGTAGATAACAACGTGTTATCCGATGGTACAAGACGAAAGACGCTACAGACTCATCCACAGGGTACTTCATCATGCGAGATCCTAGAATGGCACTTAGTTGGTTACTAAGGCGTCGTCCTGGTGAGTCTACCAAACCCACAAGAACAACGTGTGGTTTCCAATGGTATATCTATAGATATTCGCCATATCTATAAACCACCATTGGCGCCACAGGCACATACTAACCACGACTGTGTCCGGAAGACACAGAAGCGATCAGCACGACGGAGGGTACCACCCCCCATCCAAAGGACAGAGTCCTTCGGCGCCAGAACTTATTTGTTTCTAAATGAATTTGTTTCAACAACAGATCCTTGTCCGTGCGTGGAAGGAGGAGAGTTGTAGCCGGATCGAACTCCCTTGACCTCTGAAGCGCTTGGACATAGGATTTCCGGCCTTTGGTCGCGCCTTGACATCTTTCAGTGGGTCGCCCCCACTCCACCTCTGTCTGTAGTAAGCGCTCTCGGCTTCTATTCGGGGGGTGGGTGGATGGCCTTCATCGTTTCCAGGTAGGCTGGGTCGATCATAACTCCCTTGACTGACCTCTTTAATTGGGTCGCGGTCGGCCCTTTGTAGTAGGGTGGGTCGCGCTATCGAGAAGCTTTCCCTGCAAACAGTAGTACTCCCCGCCTCCGGGCAAGTAATCCCACGGCCGAGGTTTCCAGGTTAAGCTCTAGCTGGATGATCACTGGAGAAGTTGCCCATGGAATAGAAGTTTTCGGGTCCGTCCTTACCCCTCTTCATATCCTAAATATCGAGTACCTAAGGGCCCTTTCCGACCGACCTCTTTTCTAGGTTTCCGGCCAGGGTGGTAGTGCTTTTCCAACCTATTCCTCAAAAGAGAGGTTCCTCCTCTATCCCTTCAACCTTCTCGGGAGGCGGGATGCCCCATAAGCGCTTTTACCTTTCCTCTTTTATACACCTTCCCATCCATCAATGAAAAAATTAGTTATTACGTATCTAAGGAACTCGACCCCAACGCATCTATCCGACCGAAGCCGACCATTGAACCTCCAAAAACAGGACCGGGTGCTCCTGTCTTCTCTTCCCAATGGGAGGAATCACCCTGATAGGAGCATCTGTAGCGGCATCAGTAACGGGGGAAAGAGAGGCGGAAGGCGCCCCGATAGAGAAGGTGAAACCTTCCAAACAATGAAAAAAATCCGTCATTGGGGATAACTTCGAAGCTTATCGGGCCTCCTCTTGTAAGCTAGCTCCATTCGATCGATCGCTTCCGTTCGGAATAGATTAGTTGGGAATTGGATGCTCTGCAGTGAAGGGCCTAGCTGCTAAAGCAGTTGATCCACTCGATAGGGCGGGAAACGGATAGAGATGAAGATGCAGAGTCTGATGCGCCTCTCATCCCGGTGAAGAAGAGGTGGGTTTCCTGGGCCCCTCATTGGGTCGGAGCTTCCTATCTCTCATTCGTTCCCCCTGGAGTAAAGTAATCGGAATCAGGGTTTGGTTCCGGTGGCCTCATATCTCCTACCCAATTTGAAGGCGGGTCAATGGGCATTAGATACGTGATAACACTTGTGGTTTCGGCGAATCGCCTTCACTCTCGGGGTTCAGTACCCGCCTCTTGGTGTCCAATACCCAGTGATGGGAGAAGGAGTGGGAGACGAAGAGAGAGAAGATGGTTGCTTAGCAGCGGAAGCTGGGGATCGAGAAGCGGAGGGAGAGCTTAGGCTTGAAATGGAGCTGGGATACCGGTATTTTTCCCTCCCTGGATCCGAGTCTTTCTCTTCTCCTGGACCGAGCACCGAGACCGAGGAAAGAGAGGCTGGATACGAGTCTGATGAGATCAGAGCCAGTGAAGAGAAGAGGGAAGGCTTACTCTGCTAGGCTGGCTTGCTTGTTCGACTAGAGCACATAAATAAGGTAGCTTGCTTACTTAGTGCGAAACGCTAAGGCCAATTAAGCAACGTTAATGGACCGCTCCCCATTACAGACGCTTTCACAGGGCTTCTTTTTAGATAAAATAGGCCATAGAAATTCACTCATAACAGAAGCTAGAGGACAGTATTCGTAGGACGGTATTCGTGGACGGATGAGCGATTGGACCGCCTATAGGACAGTTACTGGACAGATGCGACCGTTACCAGTTGACAGATGACAGGCAGAAGAGCGGGAAGTCGCTCTATTTAAAGGACGGGAATTGCACATTAAAGGAAGGGAATCGTGTACTGAGCTAGCCTGCCTTGAACTTGAAGTAGGTAGTCTCTCCTATATCTGATAGCTTTAACTGGCCACTACAAAGAAATTGCCATAGATCGAAACTTATTCCAGGCTTAGTATCCCCGGATAGACCCTATAAAAGAAGACGAGTCATAAAGGCAAATATCTAACAATTTCAGGGGGGCACATCCTAACTGAATAGTACTCGCAGGTTCTCTTTTCCATATGTTCTTCCCGATGCCCTATCCGACAGCCGTTAACTGCCTTGCAGGGAATTCCTTACTCAAAAGTATGAGAGTGCGGCATAGCAAGAGTGAATCCTCCCACCTCCCTCTAACGCTTATCTCTTTTCTTGCTTCCTTGCTTTAATCCAATAGGCCGAATTCCTTGCTTGCATCCCTTTGATTGCTTAGTATCTCCTCCTTGCGCACTCTTCTGGTACAAAGCAAAGGACTGGACTGAAAATTTTGTATATAAAGAAGAGTTCTGTCTTTCTTCATTCAAGTAAGATAGTTTATCGAGAAACCTCCGCCCAAAGGCGCTCTTTTGAAAGCCGGTCACCGGTGGCTAAGAACCTTTCCTCACTCTAGAAGCCTTCAACAAAGGCCACTTGATTTTCTTGTTCGTAAGGGGCGTTGTATATCTATATTGGACTTTCGATTTTGCGTTGTTTTTTTCACGAGGTTTTGTATATAATCCAATGTTCAGTGAGATTACTTTCCTACTGACCGAATCGCTTTTTTTAGTTGAAGGAAACGAGGCTTCCGGCCCGGCTGGTCCCACTGGAGAGGAGAGTTTTGACTGCGAGGGGCGCGTCTGATGGTATCGTATATAAGATCACGGCTGCATTTAGGAGTGATCTTTCCCTCTTCAACAAGCCGGTGGTGATCTCACTTTCGAAAGATAGTCTCGACGTGGCGGTATACACCTAGCTCCATAGCGGAGCTAGTCATTGGCTACTGGTTTCTTTCCTACCGGACCGGAGGCGGCCGAGAATGTTATGTCAAAAGGACCAACGACGATGGGAGAAGGAGTAGGAGCGGTATGCTCAAAATAGAATGAGAATGATTACGAGATAGAATGGATCTCCTTGAATTCATTCATCACGTTTTTAACGTGGATAACGAGGCGCTGCTGCAGGCGGCAGATCCACAACATACTGCAACTCACGAGGCGCCGCCGCAGGCGCCAGCACCGGCTGAAGTTGCCCACCCCGCTCCCGATCAAAACGAGCATGCGGCACTTCTAAGGGACATTCACACTTTGATTCGGGAGCTACTTCGCGAATATTGTGCAAAGGGGAAAGGGCGGCTGTCCGCGCACTCTCCGGAAATGACGGAACTATACTCCAGTAGCGCGAAGGCAATAATGTCTTACGATCTGGATATCCCCGCGGAGACGTCGGCAGCCGACCTCCGCAAATGGAGGGAGAATATAAGGGGGGACCCTAATCTCCTAAAGCCACTCATAAAGGAATGGGCGTAGTCTGCCTGCTCTTTCATAACAGAGCCGTTATTCCCGGCTGGCATAGAAGTCTCTCGCGCGGGCGAAGGAGATGCATTTCTGGTACTGGACAAGCTCTCAGGGAATAATCTCTTTCTTATTTCTGCCTTTCTTTCCCATGACGACTAGGAACGGGCAAATCAAAAATTTCACTTCGAATTCCGGACCTCAACATCCTGCTGCTCATGGTGTTTCACGATCAGTATTGGAAATGAACGGAGAAGTGGTGGAACGTGCGGAACCACATATTGGATCACTCCAGTGCGGCACGAAGCCGCTGACGCCGAGTCGGCTCCTATGCCACTAGCTATGCCCTGCTTGGTCCCCCGGCACGGTGGAGATTCCGTAGCGCGTCATGAGCACCGGGCTAAGGGGCGGTTGAGCAACTCAAGCGAACCGCTCTACCTTACTACAACATAGGGACAGAAGGGAGAAGGTTGTGAAGGTGGCCTCGTTATCCATACCTCCGGTCGGATGAATGGAGGACCGACCGACCCGGGTTTTCACGAGCGTTGGCGGGTCCTGGAGTGCCTGTCAAGGGCGCTAGCGCATACCCCGGGGTGATCATCACCACCTGCACCTCACATCTCGGCACAGTGGAACGTGTAACCCGCCTGCTGTCTCATTCAACTACATTTGTTCCTGTAATCCATAGCCTAACAGAACGCAGCAGCGAGGGGCAACCCGCCCATACAGCCAGCGGGGAGGATGGCACTACTGGCAAAGACCGTCTGGCGAAAACGCCGCAGGCGCGAAGCGTGGTAGGCCTGCGCCGGGGGAGCATAGCATAGGGAGGAAAGGGAGCCCGGACGGTGGAAGAGCCAGGGGAGGCCAGGTCATTTGACGGAAATGGAAGGCTTTTCCCCTATTAGAGAAGGCCCTATGAAGTAAAGGGAAGCGCATGAATTCTTGGAAAAAGAGGGAGCGAGCTTATATAAAAAAATGTAAAAAAGTAAATTCAATGAATAGATAGAGTCAACGGTACGACAGACAGCGCTGCCTACACGCGAATTAGCTTCCGAGGTCGAGCAGTCTCAATTTCACTACAGGATTTGCGAATGAATGCTGGGCTGGGCCACCTCGAATGGCGTGAGCCGCATGCGGGGAGACCCGCACGTACGGTTTTTAGGGGGATATCTGGTCGAAAGACCGGCCGGCGCCCACCCGACTAGAGGGACTGAGAAATTAATAGAGTACAAAACTTATCTTCAAGCTTTACCTTATTCTGATCGTTCAGAGGGCGATCGCGGAGTCACTGAATGAAGTCCTCCGTTTCTTTCGGAGGTGCGGACCCGCAGCGAGGCAGAGATGACTAAGTGACATATGGAATATGGCGACGACAACAGCATGTCGTAGAAGGAGATAACAGGTGGAGCCAACGACCCACTAAGACTAACGTATCTACAACTACATCCCCGAGCGGCAGTCAAACGGAGGCGTGAATGCAAGATGCCAGCGGAATGATCGGCCGGACAGAGGCTGGGGCTGCTTCCTTCCCACCGCGTCCTTCCTTGTGTGTCGGAGATATAAAGCGAGTGCACCGGAAAAGAACGGGAACTGGGTCGATCTATTCTATGGCGAAGCATCCGAAGCATAACTGCACACTCACACGATCTTTGCCGAGAGATAGGAGCATTCGGTGGAACCGGTGAACTACACTTGCTTCTGGATAGATGTGTGGGACAGAGGGCTCGTGGTACCTGCTGCCCACCCTTCCTCCTCTGCTTTGAGAACCGTGTGAACGGAGAGTGGGCAGAAGGGAAGGAGGTCCTCATACGGAGTCGCACACTTACTTGAGCAGTGCGGGAGACTGGGGAATGGGTCGAGCAAACTCCCCCTGGGCCGAAAAATAACAGACGAAGCTTTACTTAGATAGGGCTTTGATTAGATTGGTATTGATTTTTTCTTAGTGATTGGAAAGGAGGGCGCCGGGGTATGTTATAGAAAGGGAAGGCAGAGGTAGTACTTCGAATGGCGAAGAGAGGCGGCTCGGCAGGGAAGGAATGGGAAATCGTCAAGGATGACTTCTTTGTTGGCGAAACGAAGGGCTAAATAGCGCCAGTGATTCTCTGAGCCGGTCTGGATTTCCAACGCCTCGGGAAACTGGTCGAGATAGATGACAGCACCCTTTTACTCTCTTCCTTACTCTTTAAAGTAAGCAAGTAAACTACCTTACCGGGAGGGCAATCTTCTCTTATGGCCTTCACCTCCCGCCCGGTGACTAAGAAAGAAATTGGTTTGCGCTTGAATTGAAGTGATGAGGTCGCAAAGCAAAGAGGGAAGTTGGGCTCCTATTGAAACGCTTTCCATCCCTCAAAAGGCAACCTGCTTTCAATACTAGTTGTTACGTTACGCTGCCATTTTTCCAATATCATTGAATAGCATGGCCTGGGGCTAGGGTAACTCAAGTGGGAGAGCCGTGTTATGGGTAACCTTATTGCACGGTTCAGAGAGCACTTGTGTATGTGATGCAAGTGAACGTGTACGAAAAAGCTGTCGTAAAGTTTCGTTGTTCGTTCCGTCGTCGACCCTATCTATGTTTCTATGATGGCCCAAGAACACGCTCATTCTTCAGCCGTAGAGAGACTTTTGAATTGCGAGGTACCATTACGAGCTCAATATATACGAGT